TAAAATACAAAATAAAAAACTCAAATGCTTCCATTGTTTGTTGTGTTGGATCCACAATTCATCCTATGGATCTTTAGGATTGGTCTATTCTTTTATATTCTTTAGTTTCGGTCATGATCAAGGCACGTATCACAACTTCTTCTACCCATCCTGTATATTGTCCTTTTCATTCCGTGTTGGAATAGAAATTTGTTCGATTAGTAATCGGCGAGATTTTACCAAAAAAAAAAAATTATTCATAACATAAGAGAGAACAAATATTTCTTTTTTTTTGATTCGAATGTGACACAAGAAGAAAGAAATCCCTATTTCGATTTAAAATTTCTAAATTTTGATAATAAATTAATTTAATTCAATATGGAGTTCCATCATATATGTCATCAACTATATCCTATATAGTTATAGGGAAGGAATATACCCGGTTCTTACAAAATAAAATCATTTTTTTTTTTATTTTTAATAATCACTCCTTCTTTTAGTAGTTAATAATCCTAGTGATTGGATCCATATGCTTATTCTGATAGCAAATGAAATATTGAAATTATTTTTCATCGAATGACTATTCATCTATTGTATTTTCATGGAAATAGGGACAAGAAAACTCTATGGAAAAATGGTGGTTCAATTCGATATTGTCTAAGGGGAAATTCGAATTCAGGCGCGGTCTAAGTAAATCAAGTGATAGGTTTTGTCCTATTGAAAATACCAGTGTAAGTGAGGATGCGGTTATAAATAATACGATTCATAGTTGGAGTGGTAGTTCTAGTTACAGTAATGGTGATCCTTTAGTAGGTGTTAGGGACATTCGGAATTTTCTCTCTGATGACACCTTTATAGTTAGAGATAGTAATAGGGATATTTATTCCATATATTTTGATATTCAAAATCAAATTTTTGAGATTCACAATGATCCTTCTTTACTGAGTGAACTAGAAAATTCTTTTTTTAGTTATCGTAATTCTAGTTATCTCACGAATGAATCTAAGAATAATGATTCCTACTATGATCGTTACATGTATGATACTAAATATAGTTGGAATAATCACATTAATAGTTGCATTGACTCTTATCTTCGTTCTCAAATCCGTATTGAGAGTTCCATTTTAAGTGGTAGTCACAATTACAGTGACAGTTACATTTATAATTACATTTGTGATGAAGGTAGAAATAGTAATGAAAGGGACAGCTCAAATATAAGAACTATCAAGAATACTATAGATTTCAATATAAGAGAAAATTCTACTAATTTTGATTTGACTCAAAAATATAGGCATTTGTGGGTTCAATGCGAAAATTGTTATGGATTAAATTATAAGAAATTTTTTAAGTCAAAAATGAATATTTGTGAACAATGTGGATATCATTTGAAAATGAGTAGTTCAGATCGAATCGAACTTTCGATTGATTCAGGTACTTGGGATCCTATAGATGAAGACATGGTTTCTCTGGATCCTATTGAATTTCATTCGGAAGAAGAACCTTATAAAGATCGGATTGATTCTTATCAAAGAAACACAGGATTAACTGAAGCTGTTCAAACAGGTACCGGTCAACTAAATAGTATTCCTATAGCAATTGGAGTTATGGATTTTCAGTTTATGGGGGGTAGTATGGGATCCGTAGTAGGAGAAAAAATTACCCGTTTGATCGAGTATGCTGCCAATAAATTTTTACCTCTTATTCTAGTGTGTGCTTCCGGAGGAGCACGTATGCAAGAAGGAAGTTTGAGCTTGATGCAAATGGCGAAAATATCTGCTGCTTTATATGATTATCAATCAAATAAAAAGTTATTCTATGTATCTATCCTTACATCTCCCACTACTGGTGGAGTGACGGCTAGTTTTGGGATGTTGGGGGATATCATTATTGCCGAACCTAATGCCTACATTGCATTCGCAGGAAAAAGAGTAATCGAACAAACATTGAATAAGACAGTACCTGAAGGTTCACAAGCGGCTGAATATTTATTTCATAAGGGCTTATTCGATCCAATCGTACCACGTAATCCTTTAAAGGGTGTTTTGAGTGAGTTATTGAAGCTTCACGCTTTTTTTCCTTTGAATTCTAATTCCATTAATATTAATTAAGTATGTATGAAGTAGTAAGTAGAGCCTTAAGTTTAATTATTTTATTTGTAGTGAACCAATAATTAGTTTATTGGAATCAAAGTAAAAATTAGAAAGATGTATTTTTTCTTTGGTGACATAAGATTTAATACAAAATTGTATTGTATATTGTATTGTATATTGTATTGTATAAAGTATAGACAATTCTTTTTTTTTTTTTTACCGATATTTTTGATTAGTAATCAGTAAACCTCTATCAACAAGATAAAAAAAAAAAAAAGAAAATCCTGCCTTATGCAAAATTCAGATTAGGCAAATAAACCGTTTCCTTTTTTCTGTCTATGTATATATATAATTCAAATATAGAAAATATAGCTATAGAGTATCATATCTTTTCTCCCGAGAAATCTATACTTTGGCTAAGAATCCCTCTTGTTGAATCGAATTCTAATGAGTCGTTCGGGATTTTCTATTTTCTAATAAAATAAAAATGAAATAAAAAAGGGAATTCAAATGATAAGACAAGAATGGATTTTAGCATACATATATTTTTCTATTTCATGTAGAAAGACGAATTAAGTATTATTTAGTTCATTCTACATTCTTTAATTAGACATTCCTTGCATTTCTTTATTATATATATACTCACTTAGATATACTTAGTATAATTATATACGAATTATAATTATTATAAGATATCTTTATAACAGGTACAAATATTACATCGAGGTACCCATTTTATGACAACTTCCAACTTACCCTCTATTTTTGTGCCTTTAGTAGGCCTAGTATTTCCGGCAATTGCAATGGCTTCTTTATTTCTTTATGTTCAAAAAAACAAGATTGTTTAGATCCGATGGGTCCCAACTCATCTATTTTTAAGACTTATATATAGATAACACGCATATCTATTTATATTTAATAGAATATGGTGTAACATATGGCTTCCTCCAAACATAAATGGGGGAGCTATTGTGTGTGTGTAAATCTATGATATGGATGAGTTATGACTATATTCAAATAGATCGGAATCGAGGCGGATAGCTGAAATGAAAAGTCAACGTATCCATATAGGTGTAAATATTTATGGGAGATCATATTATATTATTATATTAAAGTAAATGTTATTATTTGAGCCCTAACCAATTCGATCAATTACTCTTAACTTAAAGAGTTACATCAGAATGGCGCTAGTTGATGAGAGTTACTTCGGAAATAAAAAAAGAAAGTCAAATCCATTTAGACTATTTTCTCAATTCTAATAAAATGTAACTGGATCTAGTATGAGTTGGCGATCAGAACATATATGGATAGAGCTTATAGTGGGGTCTCGAAAAATAAGTAATTTCTGCTGGGCCTTTATCCTTTTTTTAGGTTCATTAGGATTCGTGTTGGTTGGAACTTCCAGTTATCTCGGTAAGAATTTGATATCTTTAGTTCCGTCTGAGCAAATAAATTTTTTCCCACAGGGTATGGTGATGTCTTTCTACGGGATCGCGGGTCTCTTTATTAGTTCCTATTTGTGGTGCACGATTTCGTGGAATGTGGGTAGTGGCTATGATCGATTCGATAGAAAAGAAGGAATAGTGTGTATTTTTCGTTGGGGATTTCCTGGAAAAAATCGTCGTATCTTCCTACGATTCCGTATGAAAGATATTCAGTCCATCAGAATAGAAGTTAAAGAGGGGATTTATGCTCGTCGTATCCTTTATATGGAAATCAAAGGACAGGGGGCCATTCCCTTAACGCGTAGTGATGAGAATCTGACTCCGCGAGAAATTGAACAAAAAGCTGCCGAATTGGCCTATTTCTTGCGCGTACCAATTGAAGTATTTTGAAATCAACTAGAACTGAAGAAAAAATTCTTTCTCAGTGCAGGGAAAAAATTCAAGAATTCTCTTTTCTTTCTATAGCATAGCTACAAGTTTTTTCAAAATGTTCCTTCGAGCCAAAGTAGACGTATATGGAACGGCCATAAAACGAAACCTTTTTGTCTTGTTTTTCCACTCATTTTTGATCATGACATCACAACAATATTCTTTATAAATATTAATCTGTCTCCGTTTTTACTATGGGGACAGCTGGGGGATTTTTTTTCGAAATATTTTCTATTTTGATAGAAGGGGAGTTCCTTTGGTTCGAAATCCAAATAATATTCATTGAAGTGAGTGGTTCTTTCAGGGATTTTTCGAAAAAGCTTCGAGTTGGATCAATGGAGATATCTGTAAACAAGACTTTTCAAATTATTTCTTCATTCGAATTTGAAGTGGGCTCTTATTTATTTTATTTCTGTATTCTTTATAGATTCAAGAACTAACCGCTGAATCACAAATAAAAAACAAATAAAAAAAAAATAGGGAATGGATTTATAGGTTAGCTGCCTTGTAATAGAACTTATGATTGATAAAAAAATCAAATATTAGATCACATAAATTCGACGAATGAGGTGGGCTCATTAATAATTCCAATTCACGGGTGAAAAAATGGCAAAAAAGAAATCATTTCTTCCTCTTCTATATCTTACATCTATAGTATTTTTACCCTGGTGGATCTCTCTGTCATTTAATAAAAGTCTTGAATCTTGGGTTACTAATTGGTGGAATACTAGGCAATCTGAAACTTTTTTGACTGACATTCAAGAAAAAAGTATTCTAGAAAAATTCATAGAATTAGAAGAACTCGTACTCTTGGAAGAAATGATAAAAGAAGACCCGGAAAGAGATCTACAAACGCTTCGTATTGGGATCCATAAAGAAACGATCCAATTGATCAAGATGTACAATGAGGATCATATCCATAAGATTTTTCACTTATCGACAAATATAATCTGTTTCATTATTTTCAGTGGTTATTCTATTCTGGGTAATGAAGAACTTGTTATTCTTAACTCTTGGGTTCAAGAATTCCTATATAACTTAAGTGACACAATAAAAGCTTTTTCTATTCTTTTATTAACTGATTTATGTATTGGATTCCATTCACCCCATGGTTGGGAACTTATGATTGGCTATGTATACAAAGATTTTGGATTTGCTCATAATGACCAAATTATATCTGGTCTTGTTTCTACTTTTCCAGTCATTCTAGATACAATTTTTAAATATTGGATCTTTCGTTATTTAAATCGTGTATCTCCATCACTTGTAGTGATTTATCATTCAATGAATGACTGATCCAACTAGAATATAATATGTTACATAAGAAAAACATTTAAAGATGTACTTACTCTTTCTTTCTCCCGAGACGAGGATTTCTCCTATTCCTATATTCCAGTAAAATAATTTCAGTAAATGACAGAATTGTGGATAGGGACTATACAAGCGACCTACCTAATTTTATTGTAGAAATTTTCGGGATCAATGATTGGACCATGCAAATTAAAAATACCTTTTCTTGGATAAAGAAAGAGATTACTCGATCTATTTCCGTATCGCTGATGATATATATCATAACTCGGACATCCATTTCAAATGCATATCCCATTTTTGCACAGCAGGGTTATGAAAATCCACGAGAAGCGACCGGGCGTATTGTATGTGCCAATTGTCATTTAGCCAATAAGCCCGTGGAAATTGAGGTTCCACAAGCGGTACTTCCTGATACTGTATTTGAAGCAGTTGTTCGAATTCCTTATGATATGCAAGTAAAACAAGTTCTTGCTAATGGTAAAAAAGGGGGTTTGAATGTGGGGGCTGTTCTTATTTTACCCGAGGGTTTTGAATTAGCCCCCCCCGATCGTATTTCGCCCGAGATGAAAGAAAAGATAGGCAATCTGTCTTTTCAGAACTATCGCCCCACTAAAAAAAATATTCTTGTTATAGGTCCTGTTCCTGGTCAGAAATATAGTGAAATAACCTTTCCTATTCTTTCTCCGGACCCCGCTACTAATAAAGATGTTTACTTTTTAAAATATCCCATATATGTAGGCGGGAATAGAGGAAGGGGCCAAATTTATCCTGACGGGAGCAAGAGTAACAATACAGTTTATAATGCTACAGCGGCCGGTATAGTAAGTAAAATCGTACGAAAAGAAAAAGGGGGATATGAAATAACCATAACAGATGCGTCGGATGGACGTCAAGTGGTTGATATTATCCCCCCAGGACCCGAACTTCTTGTTTCAGAGGGCGAATCTATCAAACTGGATCAGCCATTAACGAGTAATCCTAATGTGGGTGGATTTGGCCAAGGGGATGGAGAAATAGTACTTCAAGATCCATTACGTGTCCAAGGCCTTTTGTTCTTCTTGGCATCTGTTGTTTTGGCACAAATCTTTTTGGTTCTTAAGAAAAAACAGTTTGAGAAGGTTCAATTGTCCGAAATGAATTTCTAGATTCGCAAATTTATCAGCATCGAGTTCATAAAAAGAATCTAATTCTTGTTGGCAATTATTTGTACCGCATTCCTAGTCATAGTATGTATATTGTGAAGAAGACTATTTGACTTTATTTCTTTTTTCTTTATTTTTTTAAGCCAAATTAATTGGAGCAGCATGACTATGTCATTATTGCATTATTGTTTAAATGTCATAGAATAGAAAATAGAATGGATCAATATTTTTTGAGTCTAATAGACTAAAAAGTATAAAATTCAACTGGAGACTAACGATAAAATAAGTAAGTAGAGAATAGAAAGCAAGGGATTCCTTGTCTTTTTAGTCCTCGGCACAAGAAAGGAATTTTACACATTCCTTTCTTGTGCCGACATTATAATGGTTTTTTTTTCTCGTTCATCAAAGATTACTATTCTTAAAGATTACTGTTCTTTGTTTCGATTTTTTACAGGGTTTTAAGAACTCTTTTTCATATTTATTACGTATACATACCAAAAGTAGTAAAAAAAAAATAGGAAAAAATCCTTTGAGAAAATAGAATTTATTCAATGAACTTTTATATAAAAAAAAATTCAACTTTCATGAGATACTAATATAGAGTAGGGGTCTATTCGAAAGGGTTTGGATAATTTCTGGTCTACAGAAATATATATTGGAGTTGTGTCATTCAGGAAAATGAAATCGAGCAATTCCTACTCTTCTTGCTTCTAACGTTGAAAATATCAATAGATTCATCAAGTAATAGATGTTCTAAATCAATTAATGAAGTTTTCAAAAACATTATAAAAACGAAAATGAAATGATGTTTTTTTAAACATCGGAGAAAGTGATCTATTTTTTCATTTATATGGAATAAAATATTCTAAAAGCTTACGAACGCGAGGGCTTAGGGTTCCCTCGTTCGTAAGCTTTCAAGTCTCCAACTTAGTTCATGGGATTATTAGATTATTACAGAGATGAACCTAACCCGGAGTATGAACCATAAAAGAAAATACCTATTAAACCGATTACAAGAATACCAGTTACAGTACCTATTATCCAAAGAGGAATCCTTCCAGTAGTATCGGCCATTTATCCCGCTTTCCTCCACCATTTCATCAA